GACTTCAAACAGTTTAGCTTTAACCATGTTAATGGTCTCACATTATTGGTTGATAGAGAATCAAAGTTGATTTACCAATAAGTTACGAAATGCTATGGTTCTTACATATGATTTTTGAATTTATTCAGAAGTAATTCGTCGAGATCGTGCACCTTTTTTCCTATTTATCCTAAATATACTTTAACTATAAATAACTATAAATAAAGTAAAATGCAGCCGGATGGATCCAACCTATTCTTGAAATACACAACCCGCACACACTCCCTTTCCAAAAAAAATCAATACACCAATCACTACACTTAGATTTATTGGATTTGTTGCTAAAATATCGGTATTAAACCCGAAACCCCCGGCGGATGGCCAGTGGCGTGAGAAAACGAAAGAATCGGTTACATTTTTCATATGCTTTCCTCTTATAGATAGGACTGACAAAGAACAAAGTTCTTTTTCTATTACTTCGCTCGCCCCTTTCTTTTTTGATCAATTTATTTATTTTTAATTGAATTTCCCCCTTTTTAATGGGAATAGATTAAATCTAGTAATTTCATTTAGGTTAGGTCTTAGGTCTCATTTCAATTACAAAATATATCGTTTGTGGAAACGTTTCCTAAAAGGAAAAAAGTTTCCATTGTACTAAGCTAAGGACGGGAAGGAAGAAAGCGAGTGATCTGGTAATTCCTCATCCTCAAAGCAGTCCTTCCTGGAGTCTCAACAAATAAGTAATTATAGGAGTAAAGTGTTGATATAATTCGAAGAAGCAAACGACAATTTAATTTCAAGTTAATAAAGAAAAAAAGTAAAATAAGTATGTAATCTAAGGTACTTTTTTACATTTCTAGATTAAACAAAAGGATTCGCAAATAAAAGCGCTAATGCCACAACCAGTCCGTAAATTGTTAAAGCTTCCATAAAAGCTAGACTAAGCAATAAAGTACCTCGTATTTTACCCTCTGCTTCTGGTTGTCTCGCAATACCCTCTACAGCTTGGCCTGCAGCAGTACCTTGACCAACTCCGGGTCCAATAGAAGCAAGTCCTACAGCCAATCCAGCAGCAATAACGGAAGCGGCAGAAATCAGTGGATTCATGGTAAGTTCCTCGCACCAAAAAAAAGAAATGGTTAATGATACAATCAACCAATGAATTATTACTTAATTTTATCATTAAGTTTGATCATTAAGATCTATTGGGTCGGAGTAACTAAAAACTAATGATAATATTACTGAATCGTCAGAACTACTTCGATATCTCGTTTTTTGTTTCTACCCATGATGAAGTTTTTGTAAATCCATATACATATGGCTCTAGTTATTGCATTTCTTTCTTTCCAACCATTCTTTCATTCCATCTTTCGTTCTTTACTCTTCTATATCCTTGAGTTCATCTGTTTTTTCATCCAATCCACAATCACAAATGAAACAGAAGAAAGGACTTGACTTATCTTGTAATCCATCTAATCTAAATGCAGTAAACTGCAACCAAATCAATATATGCAATCATCAATATACGCAATGGATATCAATATGATCGATATCAACGATATCAATATATCAATATAACGATATCAATATGTATATCAATACATATATATATATATCTTTTTTTTTTTTATTTATTTTGCTTTATTTATTTTGCTATATATATTGCTATCTATATATATTGCTATATATATATATATATTACATATATATATATAGCATATAGTTAGATATATATATAGTTAGTTAGTATATAGGTAAGGCATAAGGACTTCTATTTATATATAGATAGGACTATATAACTAGTAAATATCTAATATTACATATACATATTACATATACATTTCTTTCTTCCATAACGTAAACTAGCCACATTTTATATTGAATCGGATTATAGAATCATTCCTCGAAACCCACACAAAAAGTGGCTGGACTTATAGACATTACATACATCTAGTGTGACCTCCCCAACCCATCTTTTTTTTACAATTCCGTAATATCGTTCATCTTCTCTCCTACGACTCTAGGTCATATATTCATACGTATTTATATCTATTATGTTCTCCAACCAAGCAGATTATCTTGAACCATGCATGAATTGGGATAAGCTAAAAAAAAAAGACTATTTCGAAAACTAGTCAATGATGACCCTCCATGGATTCGCCTATATAAGCCGCGGCTAACGTTGCAAAAATAAGAGCTTGAATACCACTTGTAAATAATCCAAGAAACATGACAGGTATAGGAACTACTGAAGGGACTAAAGAAACAAGAACAACAACTACTAATTCATCAGCCAATATATTCCCGAAAAGTCGAAAACTAAGAGATAAAGGTTTTGTGAAATCTTCTAGGATGTTAATTGGTAAAAGTATTGGAGTTGGTTTGATGTATTTCTCGAAATAACCCAACCCTTTTTTGGTAAGACCTGCATAAAAATATGCCACTGACGTGGGTAAAGCTAAAGCAACAGTAGTATTTATATCATTCGTGGGCGCAGCTAACTCCCCATGAGGTAACTCTATGATTTTCCAAGGTAAAAGAGCACCTGACCAATTAGAAACAAAAATAAATAGGAACATAGTTCCAATAAAGGGAACCCAAGGTCCATATTCTTCTCCAATCTGGGTTTTGCTCAAGTCTCGAATAAATTCAAGGACATATTCAAAGAAATTCTGACCGTCGGTCGGAATGGTTTGTGGATTCCGAACAGCTATGATGGCTGAACCTAACAAGATAGCAATTACGACCCAAGAAGTGATAAGTACTTGGGCATGGATTTGTAAACCTCCTATTTGCCAATAGAAATGTTGGCCTACTTCTACACCCGATATATCGTATAACCCCTTGAGTGTTTTAATGTAACATGGTATAACATTCATATTGTCCTCTGATAGAAATTGAACTTCAAAAAAGGAATTAGTTTGATTCAACCATTTCTTTCTCAACTCACCAACTTGAATCATTAATCATATATTTAGGATACCAAGAAATCACATAACATCATAATATATATCAATATCCCCAGTTCTTTTTTTTTATCTATTTTCAAAAATTCAAAAAAAAGTAACCGATCCAATAAATCTATGGAGTTGCCCAATAATTAACATTAACTAATTTTATTATTCTTAATCTTAATCATAATCAACGATTTCTTATATAGCTAGAACGACCTTCACAAATTGCGGATACTAATTTGTTAAGAATCAATCGAATTGAAGCTATAGCGTCATCGTTGGCTGGAATCGAAATATCTGCAAGATCTGGGTCACAATTTGTATCGATTAAACAAATCGTCGGAATCCCCAAAATGGCACATTCTCGAAGAGCCGTATATTCTTCTTGCTGATCAACGATGATCACAATATCAGGCAATCCCGTCATATATTTGATCCCACCGAGATATGTTTGCAAGGTAGATAATTTTCTCTTCAACATTGCTGCATCTCTTTTGGGGAGACGGTTGAGTTTCCCCATCTTTTCTTCTGCTCTTAAGTCCCTGAACTTATAAAGTCTCGTTTCCGTAGTGGACCAATTCGTTAACATACCACCGAGCCATTTTTGATTAATAAAATGAGACCGAGCCCTTATTGCAGCTGATGCTACTGAATCCGATGCTTTATTTTTGGTACCGACGATTAAGAAGTTTTTTCCCCTACTTGCTGCATCAAAAACTAAATCACAGGCTTCTGATAAAAAACGAGCAGTTCTAGCGAGATTTGTAATATGAATACCTTTACGCTTTGCAGAAATGTAAGGGGCCATTCTAGGATTCCATTTCTTAGTACCATGACCAAAATGAACTCCTGCTTCCATCATCTCTTCCAAATTGATGTTCCAATATCTTCTTGTCATTTTTTCCCACACTTCCTTTTTGTTTTTTCTTTTTCGTATTATTAACAAAGAGACGAGGTACCTTGAAATAAATAATTGTTCCGATGGAACCTTCTACCGGGGATTGACCATTGATACATGGCACAAACCATAAATTTTTTTAATTACTTATTTTATTTATTACCAAATCAATAATCAGACCAGTATAGTTAAAAGATAGTTAAAGTGAAAATGAATCCGCTCTTAGGAATCATTAAATCGCATAAATGATTGTTCTGATGTCTCATGGAAATTGTTTGTCGCGTAAGAACAAAATAATTCTCTATGGTGTAACAAAATATCTCCCATTTCCAACTCGAATAGATTTTTTCTTTTGATTTCCAAATAAATGTTTTTGTCTTGCCTTGAACGGTGCACAAATTTTTGGAATCCGGTACCAACAGGTATAATCCCCCCCAGAACAACGTTCTCTTTCAAGCCTTTCAACCAATCAATACGACCTCGTAGAGCAGCCTTTGCTAAAACTCGAGCGGTTTCTTGAAAACTTGCTTCGGATATGAAACTTTGAGTATTCAGAGACGCTCTTGTTATTCCCAATGAGATTGCCCGATAACAGATCGATTCGTCCAAAGCGCGCCCTGCTCGTTCCGCTCGCAACAATCCGATTAATTCTCCAGGCGAAAAAACATTAGACATTCCATCTTCTGAAACCAACACTTTTGATGTTACTTGACGTACAATAATCTCTATATGTCTATTATGGATCTGTACCCCCTGGGATCGATAAACCTTTTGGATCTTATTAACCAAAGAGATACGACTTTGGGCTATGGTTAGCTCAGCTCCAATCAAAAACCCCCAGGGGATCCCAAGAATTCTTGGTATACGCTCGTTCCAACCTTCAACTCTCCTTTCGAGGTTCATCGATATTGAATCAATCGAACGCACTTCTAAGATTTGTTCTACTTTTGGAAGACCTTGCGTTATGTCACCAGATCTCGATTTTTCATATATAAATGTAACTAATGTATCTCCTTGGTAAAGGATTTTCCCATAATGACCATGAACAGTTGCTCCAGGAGTAGCCAAATAAGGCTTAGCCAATCTTATAACTAAAAAGTCGACATTAACAATTAAAATTTGACCAGATTTTTTTACGTGTGGTTCGTATTTAAATAGACATACATTTT